GCTCATGTAGCTTAAGCCAAAGCATGACGCTGAAGATGTCAAGATAGGAATCAACCCCTCATAAGCACAAAGATTTGGTCCTAATCTTTCCATCGGCCCAGGTCAGAATTACACATGCAAGCGTCGGCGCCCCCGTGAGAATGCCCTCAACTTCCTACCCGAAGAAAAGGAGCCGGCATCAGGCACAGACCCCCTCCCTAGCCCAAGACGCCTTGCTCAGCCACACCCTCAAGGGAATTCAGCAGTGATAAATATTGAGATATAAACGAAAGCTTGACTCAGTTAAGACCCCCAGGGCCGGTAAAACTCGTGCCAGCCACCGCGGTTATACGAGAGGCCCAAGTCGACAGCCTGCGGCGTAAAGAGTGGTTAAGCGCCCCCCCCCCAACTAAAGCCAAACGCCCCCAAAGCCGTTATACGCACTCCGAAGGGCAGAGGATTCTCCACGAAGGTGGCTTTAAACCAGCTGAACCCACGAAACCTATAGAACAAACTGGGATTAGATACCCCACTATGTATAGCTATAAACCTTGATAGGCCCCTACACGTCTATCCGCCCGGGGATTACGAGCATCAGCTTAAAACCCAAAGGACTTGGCGGTACCTTAGACCCCCCTAGAGGAGCCTGTTCTAGAACCGATACTCCCCGTCTAACCTCACCACCCCTAGCCCCAAGCCGCTTATATACCGCCGCCCCAGCTTACCCCGTGAGGGACTAAAAGTAAGCAAGACTGATACAACCAAAAACGTCAGGTCGAGGTGTAGCGCATGGGGTGGGAAGCAATGGGCTACATTCTCTACCCCAGAATATACGAAAAGGGTGTTGAAAACACACCCCTAAAGGAGGATTTAGCAGTAAGAGGAAAACAGAGTGTTCCCCTGAAGCCGGCTCTAAGGTGCGCACACACCGCCCGTCACTCTCCCCCGCCCCCGCAAGAAGAACTCCCTAAAAGGTAACGCACGGCCCAGGGGAGGCAAGTCGTAACAAGGTAAGTTTACCGGAAGGTGAACTTGGAAAACCAAGATGAAGCTAAGCAGTCAAGCATCTCCCTTACACCGAGAAGTTGCTCGTGCAAATCGAGCCACCTTGAGCTCAACAACTAGCTCGCCCCCCCCCAACATAAATATAACCACAGCAAACCTCCCCCCAGAGTAAACAAACCATTTTTCCCCTTAAGTATGGGAGACAGAAATAGGAACAGAAGCAATAGAGACCAGTACCGCAAGGGAAAGTTGAAAGAGATATGAAAAAGCCATTCAAGCAAAGAGCAGCAGAGCTATCCCCTCGTACCTCTTGCATCATGATCTAGCCAGTCATACTCAGGCAAAGTGACCTTTAGTCTGATTTCCCGAAACTAGACGAGCTACTTCAAGACAGCCTAATAAGGGCTAACCCGTCCCTGTGGCAAAAGGGTGGGAAGAGCTTCAAGTAGAGGTGATAAACCTACCGAGCCTAGTAATAGCTGGTTGCTTAGAAAGTGAATATTAGTTCAGCCCCCTGCCTGCCCCCGCTAAACTAGGCCACACCCCCCTAGTGCCAGGTAACCAGAGGAGTTAGTCAAGAAAGGTTCAGCTTTCTTGAAAAGGACACAACCTTCCTGGGAGGGTAATATATTAGCTACCCAAGGTAAACTATCCAGGTAGGCCTAAAAGCAGCCACCCTCCCGAAAGCGTTAAAGCTCAAGTAGTCCTAAACCACTAATTCCAATCAACCAGTCAAGCCCCCCTCCTAATACTAAGCTATTCTACCCAGTAGAAGAAACCATGCTAGAATGAGTAACAAGAGGCCCAAGCGCCTCTCCTTGCACAAGTGTACCCCGGCCTGGACCCCCCACCGGAAACTACCCGACCCCACCCCCAGAGGGCACTGAACCCCAACCAAACAACCAGAAGATCGTTCAAATAATATCGTTAACCTTACACCAGAGTGCAACCAAGGAAAGACTAAAAGAGAGAGAAGGAACTCGGCAAACCCAAGCCCCGCCTGTTTACCAAAAACACCGCCTCTTGCAATTTGAGAATAAGAGGTCCCGCCTGCCCCGTGACAATAGTTTAACGGCCGCGGTATTCTGACCGTGCGAAGGTAGCGCAATCACTTGTCTTTTAAATGAAGACCTGTATGAATGGCACCACGAGGACTTAGCTGTCTCCCCTCTCCCGTCAGTAAAATTGACCTACCCGTGCAGAGGCGGGTACACCCCCACAAGACGAGAAGACCCTGTGGAGCTTTAGGCCCAAGAAAGAGGACATCAAGCCAGAAACAGCCACAGCCTATCTTTCCCAATGCCTTTGGTTGGGGCGACCACGGAGATAAAACAAACCCCCGCGTGGACCGAGAGACCTCTCTTAGAACTAAGAGCCACCCCTCCAAGCACCAGAACATCTGACCACCAATGACCCGGCCCTGCCGACAAACGAACCGAGTTACCCCAGGGATAACAGCGCAATCCCCTTCCAGAGCCCCTATCGACAAGGGGGTTTACGACCTCGATGTTGGATCAGGATGTCCTAATGGTGCAGCCGCTATTAAGGGTTCGTTTGTTCAACGATTAAAATCCTACGTGATCTGAGTTCAGACCGGAGTAATCCAGGTCAGTTTCTATCTGTGATATGTTCTTTTCTAGTACGAAAGGACCGAAAAGAAGAGGCCCATGCCCCAAGCACGCCTCATCCTCACCTAATGAAGCCAACTAAAGCAGACAAGAGGACATAAGAGGCATGCCAAAGAGCATGGTTAGTTAGGGTGGCAGAGCCCGGTAATTGCAAGAGGCCTAAGCCCTCTAGACAGGGGCTCAACTCCCCTCCCTAATTATGTCCCTGATCATAACCCACATTCTCAACCCCTTAGCCTATATTGTCCCCATCCTGCTAGCAGTCGCCTTCCTAACACTCCTAGAGCGGAAAGTATTAGGCTATATACAACATCGCAAAGGGCCAAATGCCGTTGGGCCCTACGGCCTCCTCCAACCAATCGCAGATGGCCTAAAACTATTCCTAAAAGAACCTGTCCACCCCTCCACCTCCGCCCCCACCCTATTTTTAATTACCCCTCTACTAGCCCTCACCCTTGTACTGACCCCCTGAGTCGTAGTTCCAATCCCCTACCCTGTTGCTGACCTAAACCTAAGCATCTTATTTATCCTGGCCATCTCTAGCCTCAGCGTATACTCCACACTAGGCTCAGGATGAGCCTCTAACTCCAAGTACGCACTGATGGGAGCACTCCGAGCAGTAGCACAAACTATCTCCTATGAGGTTAGCCTCGGATTAATCCTTCTATCCGTAATTATCTTTGCTGGCAGTTTCTCACTTCAAACCTTTATAACTGCACAAGAATCCACCTGGATGCTCCTAGCCACATGACCCCTTGCTGCCATATGATTTATCTCAACCCTTGCCGAAACAAATCGAGCCCCCTTTGACCTCACCGAAGGAGAATCAGAGTTAGTATCAGGCTTTAATGTAGAGTACTCCGGGGGCCCCTTCGCCCTCTTTTTCCTAGCAGAATACGCCAATATCCTATTTATAAACACCCTTTCTGCTATTATATTTATTGGAGGGGCCTACACCCCAGAACTAGCTCCCGCCACCTTGATAACTAAAGCAGCTTTACTCTCCCTCGCCTTTATTTGAGTTCGAGCCTCCTACCCACGCTTCCGATACGACCAACTCATACACCTGGTATGAAAAAACTTCCTACCAACAACCCTGGCCTTAGTGGTTTTCCACCTTGCCCTAACAACTGCACTTGCCAGCACTCCCCCACAACTCTAACCCTAGGAATTGTGCCTGAACAAAGGACCACTTTGATAGAGTGAAATATGAGGGTTAAAGCCCCTCCAACTCCCAATAGAAGAGGGGGACTTGAACCCCCGCCTAAGAGATCAAAGCTCTTCGTGTTTCCCCTACACCACCTCCTAGTAAAGTCAGCTAAATAAGCTATTGGGCCCATACCCCAAAAATGTTGGTTAACCCCCTCTTTTACTAATGAGCCCACCTATTCTCTCCCTCCTCCTCATCAGCCTCGGCCTAGGCACCACCATTACCTTTGCAAGCTCCCATTGACTTCTTGCCTGGATTGGTCTTGAAATTAACACACTAGCCATCACCCCCCTAATAATACAGCACCCCCACCCACGGGCCGTTGAAGCCTCCACCAAATACTTCATCACACAAGCCACAGCCGCAGCCATAATCCTGTTTGCCAGCACAACCAATGCTTGAATTACAGGCCAGTGAAACATCACTGACATAACCTCTCCCCTGGCAATTACCATCATTACCATGGCCCTTTCACTTAAACTTGGACTCGCCCCCACGCACTTCTGACTTCCAGAGGTGCTCCAAGGACTTGACCTTACCACCGGACTCATCCTGTCCACATGACAAAAACTAGCCCCCTTTGCCCTCATCCTCCAACTCCCCCACTCCAATTATGCCCTCATCACCACCCTAGGCCTCCTTTCAATTCTAATTGGGGGCTGAGGAGGACTTAACCAACCCCAAATTCGTAAGATCTTAGCCTATTCATCTATTGCCCACCTAGGCTGAATAGTCCTAATCACCCAGTTCTCCCCCTCCCTTACCCTCCTCGCTCTAACCACCTACATCCTAATAACAAGCTCTGCTTTCCTGCTTGTTAAGTTCAACGCCGCCACTACCATTAACGCCCTGGCCACCACCTGGACAAAATCCCCGGCCTTGACAGCCCTAGCCCCCCTCATTCTTCTCTCTCTGGGAGGCCTCCCTCCCCTACTAGGATTTGCACCCAAGTGAATGATCCTCCTCGAACTTACCAAACAACAAATAATCCTCACAGCCACGGCAGCCGCCATAATAGCCCTTCTCAGCCTCTATTTTTATCTCCGCCTCAGCTATGCTATTTCCTTAACCGCCGCCCCCAACACCCTACCCATAAGCTCCACCTGACGGCTCAACCCTGCCCAACTCCCCCTGGTTTTACCTCCCATACTGATCATTACACTAACCGCCCTTCCCCTTACCCCTACCGCCCTCTCCCTTCTAACCCCGTAGGGGCTTAGGATAAACTAAACCAGAGTCCTTCAAAGCCTCAAATGAGGGTTAAACCCCCTCAGCCCCTGCTAAAACCTGCGGGATACTACCCCACATCTCCTGCATGCAAAACAGGTACTTTGACTAAGCTAAGGCTTTCTAGATGAGGGGGCCTCGATCCCCCAAACTCTTAGTTAACAGCTAAGCGTTCAAACCAACAAACTTCCATCTACCCTAATACCACCCCGCCAACTAATGGCCCACCCTCTCACACCCTTACCCCGATCCCCCACCCCCCCCCCGCAAGGGGGTGGGGGGAGGGGGAGGGGGACACGGGGTAAGGATATTGAAGCTCCGGTAGGCGTTTGCCTACATCTCCAGGGTTGCAACCTGGCGTGTGACACCCCAGAGCTTGGTAGGAAGGGGACTTCAACCCCTGTTCTTGGGTTTACAACCCAGCGCTTACCTCGGCCGCCCTACCTGTGGCAATCACTCGATGATTTTTCTCAACCAATCACAAGGACATTGGCACCCTGTATCTAGTATTTGGGGCCTGAGCTGGAATGGTCGGAACTGCCCTCAGCCTTCTAATCCGAGCTGAGCTCAGCCAACCAGGAGCCCTCCTGGGAGACGACCAAATCTATAACGTAATCGTCACCGCCCATGCCTTCGTAATAATTTTCTTTATAGTCATGCCCATCATAATTGGAGGCTTTGGGAACTGGCTAATTCCCTTAATAATCGGCGCCCCTGACATGGCCTTTCCCCGAATGAACAATATAAGCTTCTGGCTTCTTCCCCCCTCCTTCTTACTCCTTCTAGCCTCCTCCGGAGTAGAGGCCGGGGTAGGAACAGGCTGAACCGTATACCCACCCCTAGCAGGAAACCTAGCTCACGCAGGAGCCTCAGTTGACCTAGCCATTTTCTCCCTTCACCTAGCAGGGGTCTCCTCTATTTTAGGGGCAATCAACTTTATTACCACAATTATCAACATGAAGCCTCCGGCCATCTCTCAGTACCAAACCCCCCTCTTCGTATGGGCCACCCTGATTACGGCTGTACTCCTTCTCCTCTCCCTCCCCGTTTTAGCTGCCGGAATTACAATGCTCCTAACAGATCGAAACCTGAATACTACTTTCTTTGACCCTTCCGGGGGAGGAGACCCCATTCTATATCAGCATCTATTCTGATTCTTCGGGCACCCTGAGGTCTATATTCTCATCCTACCTGGCTTTGGAATAATCTCCCATATCGTGGCCTACTACTCAGGTAAGAAAGAGCCCTTCGGCTACATAGGAATAGTTTGAGCTATAATGGCCATTGGCCTTCTAGGGTTTATTGTCTGAGCCCACCACATGTTTACGGTGGGGATGGACGTAGACACACGAGCCTACTTTACCTCAGCAACAATAATTATTGCTATCCCCACAGGAGTCAAAGTTTTCAGCTGACTTGCCACCCTTCACGGAGGAACAATTAAGTGAGAAACCCCCCTACTATGGGCCCTAGGTTTTATTTTCCTCTTTACGGTGGGCGGCCTAACAGGGATCGTACTGGCAAATTCTTCCCTTGACATTGTTCTCCACGATACTTATTACGTAGTTGCCCACTTCCACTATGTCCTATCTATGGGGGCCGTGTTTGCCATCGTGGCCGCCTTCGTCCACTGGTTCCCCCTATTCTCAGGGTACACCCTCCATGAAACCTGGACTAAGGTCCACTTTGGGGTAATATTTGTAGGAGTTAATCTCACGTTCTTCCCCCAACACTTCCTAGGACTGGCAGGAATACCCCGCCGGTACTCCGACTACCCAGACGCCTACACCCTTTGGAACACCGTCTCCTCCATTGGCTCCCTTGTCTCCCTCGTGGCTGTAGTTATATTTTTATTTATTATTTGAGAAGCCTTTGCCGCTAAGCGAGAAGTCCTTTCGGTAGAGTTAGCCTCCACAAACGTAGAGTGACTTCACGGATGCCCTCCCCCACACCATACCTTCGAGGAGCCCGCCTTTGTTCAACCCAATAAACTTCGAGAAAAGAGGGAGTCGAACCCCCATTAGCTGGTTTCAAGCCAACCGCATAGCCACTCTGCCACTTTCTTATGGGGAGCTAGTAAAAACATTACCTTACCTTGTCAAGGCAAAATTGTAGGTTAAACCCCTGCGCACCCCTAAACAACCAAATGGCCCACCCCTCACAGTTAGGTTTCCAAGACGCAGCCTCCCCCGTGATAGAAGAACTACTACATTTCCACGACCACGCTCTAATAATTGTTTTCTTAATTAGCACGCTAGTCCTCTATATTATCTTAACAACAGTCTCAACCAAACTAACAGATAAGTATATCTTAGACTCACAAGAGATTGAGATTATCTGAACCATTCTTCCCGCCGTGATTCTTATCCTAATTGCCCTCCCCTCTCTTCGAATTCTATACCTGATGGACGAAATCAATGACCCTCACCTAACAATTAAAACCCTAGGACACCAGTGATACTGAAGCTATGAGTATACTGATTATGAAGACCTCGGGTTTGACTCATACATAATCCCCACCCAGGATCTTACCCCCGGCCAGTTCCGACTGCTAGAAGCAGACCACCGGATAGTAGTACCCGTAGAGTCCCCCATCCGAATACTAGTCTCAGCAGAAGATGTACTCCATGCATGAGCAGTCCCAGCACTAGGCATTAAAATGGATGCAGTCCCAGGCCGACTTAACCAAACAGCCTTCATCGCCTCCCACCCCGGAGTATTTTATGGACAATGCTCAGAGATCTGCGGAGCTAACCACAGCTTTATACCCATCGTAGTTGAAGCCGTCCCTCTAGCCCACTTCGAAACATGATCCTCCCGAATACTTGAAGATGCCTCATTAGGAAGCTAAACAAACGCAGCATTAGCCTTTTAAGCTAAAGATTGGTGGTTAGCCCCACCCCTAGTGAAATGCCACAACTGGACCCCGCTCCTTGATTTTATATTCTTGCTTACTCTTGACTGGTCTTCCTAACAATCCTCCCAGCAAAAACCACAACCCACATCTTCCCCAACAACCCCGCCCCAGAAGACCCTAAAAAACCTACTACCCAACCCTGAGCCTGACCATGACACTAAGCCTATTTGACCAATTCATAAGCCCCTTTCTTTTAGGCGTTCCTCTAATTATTATCGCCCTTACCCTTCCCTGATCCCTATTTCCCACCGCAACGCGCCGGTGACTCAACAACCGCGTCCTCACCCTACAAGGCTGATTCATCAACCGATTTGCCCAGCAGCTTCTTCTTCCCCTGAGCACCGCGGGCCATAAATGAGCCGTCCTACTAGTCTCCCTAATAATATATTTAATCACCCTAAATATACTAGGCCTCCTTCCCTATACATTTACCCCCACAACCCAACTCTCACTAAACCTCGCCCTAGCAGTCCCCCTCTGATTAGCCACAGTTATTACCGGGATGCGCAATCAACCCACCCACGCCTTAGGCCACCTCCTACCTGAAGGAACCCCTACTCCTTTAATCCCTGCCTTAATTATTATTGAAACAATCAGCCTATTTATCCGACCCCTGGCCCTAGGAGTCCGCCTAACAGCCAACCTCACAGCAGGACACCTCCTCATTCAATTAACCTCCACAGCAACCTTTGTTCTCCTTCCCCTAATACCAGCCGTTGCTATCTCTACTGGGGCACTTCTCTTTTTATTAACCCTCCTCGAAATTGCTGTTGCTATGATCCAGGCGTATGTATTTGTCCTACTCCTCAGCCTGTACCTACAAGAAAACGTATAATGGCCCACCAAGCTCACGCCTATCACATAGTAGACCCCAGCCCATGACCCCTGACGGGAGCCACCGCTGCACTCCTTGTAACCTCCGGCCTTGCCATCTGATTTCACTTCCACTCAACTACACTGCTTTCCCTAGGCCTGGCCCTATTACTACTAACAATATATCAATGATGACGAGATATTATCCGAGAGGGCACATTTCAGGGCCACCACACCCCTCCAGTTCAAAAGGGGTTACGCTATGGCATAATCCTTTTTATTACATCTGAAGTTTTCTTTTTTCTAGGATTCTTTTGAGCCTTCTTCCACTCTAGTCTAGCCCCCACCCCCGAGCTTGGAGGGTGCTGACCCCCTACGGGAGTCCTAGCCCTCAACCCGTTCGAAGTCCCCCTGCTAAATACTGCCGTTCTCCTAGCCTCCGGAGTGACCGTAACCTGAGCCCACCATAGCATCATGGAAGGCGCCCGCAAGGAAGCAATCCAAGCACTAGCCCTTACCATTCTTCTAGGGTTTTACTTCACCTTCCTCCAGGCCGTAGAGTATTACGAAGCCCCCTTCACCATTGCTGACGGAGTGTACGGCTCGACTTTCTTTGTAGCCACAGGCTTCCACGGACTCCACGTAATTATTGGAACCTCTTTTTTGGCTATCTGCCTTCTCCGCCAAGTCCAATACCACTTCACATCAGACCACCACTTCGGCTTTGAAGCCGCCGCATGATACTGACATTTCGTAGATGTAGTATGACTATTCCTTTATATCTCTATTTATTGATGAGGATCCTATTTTCCTAGTACAAACAGTATAAGTGACTTCCAATCACACGATCCTGGTTCAACCCCAGGGGGAAATAATGAGCCTAGTCATAACCGCCCTAACCATCGCCGCCGCCCTGTCTATTGTCCTTATTACTGTCTCCTTCTGACTCCCCCAGCTCATTCCAGACTACGAGAAGCTCTCCCCATATGAGTGTGGCTTTGACCCCCTGGGCTCCGCACGACTCCCATTTTCCCTACGATTTTTCCTTATTGCCATCCTGTTCCTTCTCTTTGACCTAGAAATCGCCCTCCTTCTACCCCTCCCCTGGGGAGACCAACTACCCTTCCCATCAACTACCTTTACCTGAGCTGCCTCCGTCCTCTTTCTGTTGACCCTGGGCCTGATCTACGAGTGACTACAGGGCGGCCTAGAGTGAGCAGAGTAGGCAGTTAGTTTAAGTAAAACATTTGATTTCGGCTCAAAAGCCCGTGGTTCAACTCCACAACTGCCCGATGTCCCCCACTCAATTCTCCTTCTCCTCTATATTTGTTCTTGGCCTAGTAGGACTGGCATTCCACCGAACCCACCTTCTCTCTGCCCTCCTCTGCTTAGAGGGCATAATACTCTCCCTCTTTATTGCCCTGGCCATCTGAGCCCTACAATTTAATGTGGTTGGATACTCAACAACCCCTATATTTCTCCTCTCCCTCTCCGCCTGTGAAGCAAGTGTAGGGCTTGCCCTACTAGTAGCCACAGCCCGCACCCACGGCACTGACCGCCTTCAGTCCCTCAACCTGCTCCAATGCTAAAGATCTTTACCATAACCATTATACTCTTACCAACGATCTGACTTGCCCCACCCAAGTGACTATGAGCCTTCTCACTCACCCAAAGCTTCTTAATTGCCACGCTAAGCCTCCACTGGCTTAACCTCTGATCAGAAACAGGCTGAAACATAACTAACCTGCTCCTAGCCCTCGACCCCCTCTCTTCACCCCTCCTAATCCTCACCTGCTGACTCCTCCCCCTCATAATTATTGCAAGCCAAAGTCACCTTAAGGCCGAGCCCATTAACCGCCAACGGTCTTTCCTCTCCCTACTTACCCTCCTTCAAGCTTTTCTTATTGCCGCCTTCGGAGCCACAGAAACCATCCTCTTCTATCTTATATTTGAAGCAACCCTGATCCCCACCTTATTTATTATTACCCGCTGGGGGAATCAAACTGAGCGACTAGGGGCAGGTACATACTTCTTATTTTATACTCTTGCCGGATCACTCCCCCTCCTAGTTGCCCTCCTTTTCCTGCAAAACAATACGGGCTCACTCTCCATATTAACCCTTCAATATATAGAACCCCTCGCCCCCTCCCCAGCTGCCGGAGGCCTCTGATGGGCTGCCTGCCTGCTGGCTTTTTTAGTTAAGATGCCACTATACGGAGTCCACCTCTGACTCCCTAAGGCCCACGTTGAGGCTCCCATTGCAGGCTCCATAATCCTTGCCGCCGTACTACTCAAATTAGGGGGCTATGGAATGGTTCGTATTATGGTAGTCCTAGCCCCTCTCTCCAAAGAACTCTCCTACCCCTTTATTATTTTAGCCCTTTGAGGGGTTGTTATAACCGCCTCAGTCTGCCTACGACAAACAGACCTTAAGTCCCTAATTGCCTACTCCTCCGTAGGACACATAGGCCTAGTCGCCAGCGGCATCCTCACCCAAACCTACTGAGGCCTCACCGGGGCAATTATTCTCATAGTTGCCCACGGACTTACTTCTTCTGCCCTGTTCTGCCTAGCCAATACAAACTACGAACGCACCCACACACGAACAATACTACTAGCCCGAGGCCTCCAAATAGTCCTACCTCTGATAGCAGCATGGTGATTTATTATGAGTCTCGCAAACCTAGCACTTCCCCCCTTGCCCAACCTTATAGGCGAACTTATAATTATTTCATCCCTGTTTAACTGATCCCCACTCACCCTGGCCACCACCGGGGCCGGAGTCCTAATTACCGCAGGCTACTCCCTACACATGTTCTTAGTTTCTCAGCGCGGGGCTCTGCCACACCATATTATCTACCTAGAGCCTACCCACACACGAGAACACGCGCTAATACTACTCCACCTTGTCCCCCTACTCCTACTAATCCTCAAACCTGAGCTGATGTGAGGGTGAACCGCCTGTCGGCCTAATTTAAATAAAATGCTGGGTTGTGACCCCAGAAATAGGGGCTAAACTCCCCTGACCTACCGAGAGAGGCCCGTAGCAACAAGAACTGCTAATTCTTACCCCCTAGGCTAAACTCCTAGGCTCCCTCGTTACCTGCTCCTAAAGGATAATAGCCATCCGCTGGCCTTAGGAGCCATAAACTCTTGGTGCAACTCCAAGTAGGAGCTCATGCTTTCTCTTCCCACCCTCCTAAATACAAGCTTCCTCCTCATCTTCATACTCCTACTGTACCCCTTAGCCTCTTCCCTAAGCCCCAGCCCCAAGGCCCCCCACTGAGCTAACTCTCATGTCAAAACTGCAGTTAAACTTGCATTCCTGACCAGCCTTCTCCCGCTTACCCTCTTCCTTAACGAGGGGGTCGAAGCCTCTACCGCCTCTTGAACATGGATAAACACCAACTCATTTAACATCCTAGTTAGCCTTAAATATGACTACTACTCCGTAATCTTCACCCCAATTGCCCTATATGTAACCTGATCTATCCTAGAATTTGCCCTCTGATATATACACGCAGACCCCAACATCAGCCGGTTCTTCAAATATCTTTTAATATTTCTTGTAGCAATGGTTATCCTGGTTACGGCCAATAATATATTTCAACTCTTTATTGGCTGAGAGGGGGTTGGAATCATATCCTTTCTACTAATTGGCTGATGATATGGCCGAGCCGATGCCAACACGGCGGCCCTCCAGGCCGTTCTTTATAACCGAGTAGGGGATATCGGACTAATCCTGGCCATAGCCTGAATCGCAGCCCACCTTAACTCCTGAGAACTTAGTCAAGTCTTCTTTATTTCCCAAGACTTCAACCTCACCCTCCCATTACTAGGCCTGATTCTAGCCGCCACAGGAAAGTCTGCCCAATTTGGATTACACCCTTGACTGCCAGCCGCCATAGAAGGCCCTACCCCTGTCTCTGCCCTATTACACTCAAGCACAATGGTAGTAGCAGGGATCTTTCTCCTTATCCGCCTCAGCCCTATAATAGAACACAATCAAGTGGCCCTCACCACGTGCCTATGCCTAGGAGCCCTAACTACCCTTTTCACAGCCATCTGTGCCCTTACCCAAAACGATATTAAGAAGATCGTTGCCTTCTCTACCTCTAGCCAGCTAGGACTAATAATAGTCACAATCGGACTCAACCAACCTCAGCTCGCCTTTTTACACATCTGCACCCACGCCTTCTTCAAGGCAATATTATTCTTATGCTCCGGCTCAATTATCCACAGTCTAAACGACGAACAAGACATTCGGAAAATAGGAGGCCTCCACCACCTAGCCCCCTTCACCTCGTCTTGCCTAACACTAGGCAGCCTAGCCCTTGCTGGGACCCCCTTCCTCGCAGGCTTCTTTTCCAAAGATGCCATTATTGAGGCCTTAAATACCTCCCACATTAACGCCTGAGCCCTAGCCACCACCCTAATTGCCACCGCACTCACAGCAGCATATAGCCTCCGAGTCATTTTCTTTGTTTCTATAGGCTTTCCCCGGTTCTCAACCTACGCCCCCATCAATGAGAACAACCCCCAAGTCATCAACCCGATCAAACGTTTAGCCTGAGGGAGCATCGCAGCGGGCCTAGTTATTACTCTTAATATTAATGCCCTTAAAACTCCCACCATAACTATACCCGCCCCCCTAAAGCTAGGAGCGCTGGCCGTCAGTATCCTAGGCCTACTAGTGGCCTTAGAACTTGCAATAGCAACCTCTAAACAACTCAAACCCTCCCCCCTGCCAATCCCCCACCACTTCTCCAACATATTAGGCTTCTTCCCAACAGTTATTCACCGACTAATACCCAAAGTAAACCTTACCTTAGGGCAGAAAATAGCAACTCAAGCCATAGACCAAACATGACTAGAGAAATCAGGCCCTAAAGCTGCCACTACCCCTCAGCTTCCCCTCATTTCCGCTACAAGCAACATTCAGCGAGGCTTAGTAAAAACCTACTTCACCCTCCTCATAATAACTCTCACCCTTTCTGTCCTTCTATCAACCTAACTGCCCGAAGAGTCCCTCGACTAAACCCCCGAGTTAACTCCAACACCACTCCTAGCGTAAGCAAAAGAGCCCAAGCAACCAACACCAAAAGGCCCCCTCCCGAGGAGTATATTAAGGCAACCCCACTCGTATCCCCACTAAACAAAGACAGCCCGTTCAACTCCCCAACCGGAACCCACGAATACTCAGACCACTTCCCACCCAAATAAAGATATCCCCCCACTACCCCAGCCATGTAAGTAAGCCCCAACCCTATGACAGACCATCCCCCTCAGGCCTCAGGATGAAGCTCTGCAGCTAGGGCCGCCGAATAAGCAAACACCACTAATATCCCACCTAAATAAATTAAGAACAACACCAAGGATAGAAAAGTACCCCCAAACTCCACCAACACCCCACAACCAAACCCTGCCACCCCCACTAGCCCTAAAGCGGCAAAGTACGGAGATGGGTTAGACGCAACCGCCACTAACCCTAACACCAACCCCAATAACATTATGAACATCAAATAGGTCATTATTTTTACTCGGAGTCTAACCGAGACCAATGGCCTGAAAAACCACCGTTGTAATTCAACTACAAAAACCTAATGGCCAGCCTGCGAAAGATCCACCCCCTAATAAAGATCACTAATGACATAGTCATTGATCTTCCTGCCCCCTCCAACATCTCAGTTTGATGAAACTTCGGCTCCCTCCTCGGACTATGCCTTTTTTCTCAAATCCTAACAGGGCTATTCCTAGCCATACACTACACCTCCGATATCTCTACAGCCTTCTCCTCAGTAGTCCACACCTGCCGAGATGTTAACTATGGCTGGTTCATCCGAAGCCTCCATGCAAACGGAGCCTCCTTTTTCTTCATCTGCATCTACCTCCACATTGCCCGAGGCCTCTATTATGGCTCTTATCTTTACAAAGAAACCTGAACCATCGGAGTAGTACTCCTAGGCCTCGTAATAGCTACCGCCTTTGTAGGATACGTACTCCCATGAGGCCAAATATCCTTCTGGGGGGCCACAGTTATTACCAACCTACTCTCAGCTATCCCCTATGTCGGCGGAACTCTAGTCCAATGAATCTGAGGGGGCTTCTCGGTAGATAACGCCACCCTCACCCGATTTTTCACCTTCCACTTCTTACTCCCCTTTATTATTGCAGCCGCCACTCTAGTCCACCTCCTATTCCTCCACGAGACCGGCTCCAATAACCCAACAGGCCTTAACTCAGACGCAGACAAAGTCTCCTTTCACCCATACTTCTCGTACAAAGACCTCCTTGGCTTCCTAGCCCTCCTCAGTGCCCTGACATCCCTAGCCCTCTTTTCCCCCAACCTATTGGGAGACCCAGACAACTTCATCCCTGCCAACCCCCTAGTTACCCCACCACACATTAAACCAGAATGGTATTTCCTATTTGCGTATGCAATCCTGCGATCCATTCCCAATAAACTAGGAGGGGTCCTAGCCCTGCTCTTTTCCATCCTTGTCCTTGTTCTTGTTCCAATCCTACACACGTCCAAACAACGAGGGTTAATATTCCGGCCCCTCACCCAAACCCTATTCTGAACACTAGTAGCAGATATACTCATCCTCACTTGAATCGGAGGGATGCCGGTAGAATACCCTTTCGTCATTATTGGACAAGTAGCCTCAACCCTATACTTTCTTCTTTTCCTCGTCCTAGCCCCCACTGCCGGCTGACTTGAGAACAAGTCCCTTAAATGACTCTGCATTAATAGCTCAGTGAGAGAGCACCAGTCTTGTAAGCTGGACGCCGGGGGTTAGAGTCCCCCTTAATGTCTAA